ATCAGTCTTATTGATTAGTGTACCCCTTGCATTTGCTTCTTCTGATGGTTGGTCAAGTCAAAAAAATGTTGTATTTTCCGGTACATCATTATGGATTGGATTAGTCTTTTTAGTAGCTATTTTGAATTCTCTCATTTCTTAAATTTATTTGATATTTACCCACACCATTCCTTCTAATCACTTGAGATTGTAAGACATACTCAGATTCAATTTGAGTTATGAAAAACAATTTATTGAATATGATTTCATCCAATATTCAGATTATCTTATCTGAATTTCAAATAATTGAACTCTTACTTCACCTAGATACTAGAATAAAAAGATTTAAACTTCCTACTAAATAGTATGCAAGATTTACTATAAAATCAAAATATCTAGCCCTGCACAAATAGAATCCAGACGCATATATGATATATGAGATATATCATATATGTATCTACATATACGTGCATATCAGGAAGAAATCAAATGCGCGGATATAGTCGAATGGTAAAACCTCTCTTTGCCAAGGAGAAAACGCGGGTTCGATTCCCGCTATCCGCCCATACTTAAAAGAAAAGAAAGTAATATACTAGAAATCAAAAAACTAGAAATCAAAAAACTAGAAATAAAAAAGAGAAAAAATTCACCATTCTAGTAATTATTCTATCGATTCGTTAGAATCATTAGTCGAGTAATTACTATAGTGGTTTGATATTCCTCTTTCTTTACTGCTTCTAATCAAAAAAAGTAGCTTCCCATCCAAAAAAAGTAACATAGAATTCTTTGAATTCATATTTGATTATATTTATTGATTCATATTTGATTATATTTATTGAATGATATTTTTGTTTTTGGACAAAAAACACTGGTGCGGAGACGGGATTTGAACCCGTGACCCCAAGGTTATGAGCCTTGTGAGCTATCCAGACTGCTCTACTCCGCCTGAATCCACCTAGGGAATCAAGTAAGAATAGGAAAAGAGAATCCATAGCAAAAGCAAAATGGATTCTCTGTTTCTATGTCTTATTATAGAATTCTATATCATCATCCAAATGAAATGCAACCCCATCAAATTCCTAGTTACATGACTTCAAATACCTTGCTTCTTTTTGTACCCAATTAGATATAGGTTAATGGATTCTATCTTTCTATTCTTACTGGTGCGGAGACGGGATTTGAACCCGTGACCCCAAGGTTATGAGCCTTGTGAGCTACCCAGACTGCTCTACTCCGCCTGAATCCACCTAGGGAATCAAGTAAGAATAGGAAAAGAGAATCCATAGCAAAAGCAAAATGGATTCTCTGTTTCTATGTCTTATTATAGAATTCTATATCATCATCCAAATGAAATGCAACCCCATCAAATTCCTAGTTACATGACTTCAAATACCTTGCTTCTTTTTGTACCCAATTAGATATAGGTTAATGGATTCTATCTTTCTATTCTTACTGGTGCGGAGACGGGATTTGAACCCGTGACCCCAAGGTTATGAGCCTTGTGAGCTACCCAGACTGCTCTACTCCGCCTGAATCCACCTAGGGAATCAAGTAAGAATAGGAAAAGAGAATCCATAGCAAAAGCAAAATGGATTCTCTGTTTCTATGTCTTATTATAGAATTCTATATCATTATCCAAATGAAATGCAACCCCATTAAATTCCTAGTTACATGACTTCAAATACCTTGCTTCTTTTTGTACCCAATTAGATATAGGTTAATGGATTCTATCTTTCTATCTCTTCTATTATATACATCATTAAAAAACTGGATAACGCATTGAGAAAAGTAGAGCAGAAATGATATGCAAATATAAAAGAAGGATTATATTACTGTACTCTGACTCTGGCAATTTACATATCTTTCCAAGAAAATATTCCAAAGTAAAATAGAACAAGCATAGCATACTGTATATAAAGAGCACAATCCAAGGATATAACCCCCATAAAGTTTTGATAATCATATTGTCTCCTTCGGTAAAGTTTGAATATAATAATCATATTGTCTCCTTCGGTATAGATTAGATAGATTGATTCAGAAAATCAATGAGCTGGCAAAAATGGATTCTCTGTTTCTATGTCTTATTATAGAATTCTATATCATCATCCAAATGAAATGCAACCCCATCAAATTCCTAGTTACATGACTTCAAATACCTTGCTTCTTTTTGTACCCAATTAGATATAGTTTAAGAGTTCATAGTTCATCATAGCAAAGATATACTGATTTTCTTCCAAAAAGAGAATGATATATAACGTATATTCATCCTTGAAATACGTCATATTATATACGTCATTAAAAAACTGGATGATGTATTGATGATACATCATTCAGTAGAATCAAAACGATTCAAAAATACCAAAGAATTTGTATATAGATGTATTCTGGAAACTGAAAAATTACATGCTTTTCGAAGCAAATATTTGATCGATCAAGGCAAAGTATAACCAGCACAATATGATGGATGCATAGAAACATCAGGACCCACGGCCCCTCCCTGTGGTAGAAAAAAAGAATTCTT